TGGGCTTTTCTGGTACGAAATGGGCCACTTCAAATAGGTTCATTGCTCCGGCCCAGAATACGATTAATCCGGCATGGGCTACATGAGCCCCAAGCAGTTTACCGGACAAATTGATAAGTCTGGCATTCCCAGCCCACCAAGCAAAGCCAGTGGTTTCTTGGTCACGACCAGCTAAAACGAAAGTTCCATTAAAGAGCGTTTCCACGTGGTAGAACCTCCTCAGGGAATATAAGATTTTCATGAGGCTGATCCTGAGCTGCCATCCACGCACGAATACCCTCGTTTAAAAGAATATTTTTGGTGTAGAAAGTCTCAAATTCAGGATCTTCCGCTGCACGGATTTCCTGGGAAACAAAGTCATAAGCACGTAGGTTCAGGGCCAGGCCAACTACGCCAATAGCACTCATCCATAAACCGGTGACGGGTACAAATAGCATAAAGAAATGTAACCAACGTTTATTGGAAAAAGCAACACCAAAGATTTGGGACCAAAAGCGGTTAGCAGTGACCATTGAATAAGTTTCTTCAGCTTGAGTTGGGTTAAAAGCGCGGAAGGTATTTGCACCATCACCATCTTCGAATAGAGTGTTTTCTACGGTAGCCCCATGGATAGCGCATAGCAGAGCTGCGCCTAATACTCCGGCAACTCCCATCATATGAAATGGGTTCAACGTCCAATTATGAAATCCTTGGAAGAAAAGGATGAATCGAAATATAGCTGCTACGCCAAAACTCGGCGCAAAGAACCAACCGGATTGTCCCAGTGGATAAATAAGGAATACGGAAACAAAAACAGCGATTGGACCAGAGAATGAAATTGCATTATAAGGCCGCAATTGAACAGACCGAGCAAGTTCAAATTGACGTAACATGAAACCTATTAGTGCAAAAGCCCCATGGAGAGCGACAAAAGTCCACAGACCACCTAATTGACACCAACGAGTAAAATCCCCCTGTGCTTCCGGGCCCCATAGTAGCAACAAAGAGTGTGCTAAACTATTGGCAGGGGTGGAAACCGCCGCGGTTAAGAAATTGCAACCTTCCAAATAGGAACTAGCCAATCCATGGGTATACCAAGAAGTTACAAAAGTAGTCCCTGTAAACCAACCCCCTAAAGCGAAATAAGCACAAGGAAAGAGCAATAGGCCGGACCATCCTACAAAAACGAAACGGTCCCTTCGTAACCAGTCGTCCATAATATCAAATAGATCATTTTCTTCTTTAGTAACTCTACCAAGGGCTATAGTCATAGTGATCCTCCTATTCAATTACTTCAACCATTTCCGAGCATCTCATATTACTTCCGGGGCATACGATAGTTTGATTATCTGTGGACGACTTCTTTCTCGTTCAATGCCCTTTTTTAAAGGTCTCGAAGATAGAAATTTAGCATTTTTATCTATGGGGTCACAACCAAGGTCGTGGTAAATCCACGAATTTCATTCAATTAAATTTTCTTATACTATAGAAATAAACAAGAAATAAAGAAATAAACATTTGAATTCAGCATTATTCCATGATTCCTATTTCAATTCAAAGCCTATTTTTTAAGAGATAAGAGAAAAATAACCCCTCTTTTCTCATTCGCTCTCTATTGCATGGTTGAAAGAACAAAAATGGGATTCTGAAAAAAAAAGAACGATATTGAAAAGAAAAATGGACTTTTGAAACTCTTTTTATGTGTAACGGAAAAGAGTTGCGATTTCTTCTTATTCTTATAGAACGTCTAGTAACAAGAATATGAAATCGTAAATAGCGAAAAATTCTTGCCTTGGGCGATCTAAGTCTAAGGAAATACAAAAAATCCGCTTATACACCAATTTCATCCACATTGAATTTTATATATCAGAATAGCGGATTTATATATCAGAATAGCGGATAGAGGCATCATTCAAGGAGTCAGGTCTACTTACTTTATCTTTCTTTTCAATTTTATTATAGGTTTGATAAGAACCTTTTTTGTGGATCAATAATAAAAAAAAAGAGTTTTTTAACCTGCTTGTTTTATTCTAACAAATCCTATATGGAACTACCCGCTGAAAAGAAAATATCTGATTGTCTCTCAGCCTATATCGAATTTTTGAAAGAAAAAACAAGAATTTTCTTCTTTTTTTTATTAATATTAAAAAAAAAGAATATAATTAAAATGGAATTGGCAATATAATTTTGACACACTATCCTTATTTTTTGCCTCTGTCATATCACGAAAACCTTTCGATTTGGAGTGGGGAGAGATGGCTGAGTGGACTAAAGCGGCGGATTGCTAATCCGTTGTACAATTTTTTTGTACCGAGGGTTCGAATCCCTCTCTTTCCGCCCCCTCGGATCATTTGGGACTTTCAAATTGTAAGGAATTCTGACCCCCGGATTTTCTCATAGATAAATGTACGAAATAAATCCAATTTGTAAGAAAAAATTCCCAAGAATTTTGGATTTTTACTCCTCACGCCCAGGATTACGTCCTGGGTCATTAGATAAGAATCCAAAGATAAAGAGGGAAACAAAGAATATCACTACTGTATAAACAAAAAGTTTGAGAGTAAGCATTACAAAATCTCCAAGATTTTTTTTTGTTAAGGAATAGATTACCCATTTTTTCTTACCACACAGATCCACTAGGGTGGGTTTTGTTTATTTTGACACCTAAAAATGCAAAAATCAATTCTAAAAAAAATTGCAAGAATTGCTTTCTAATAAGCACTCTTATCAATATCAAAAATTTGTTTAGGTGTTGTGTGGGTACCTAAAGGTACCTGCTCAACGTAGGAGCAGGGGATAGAAAGGCTGATCCAAATTTATTGCTCCAACTATACATTCAATGGAGAAGAATTTGAATTTTAGAATCGAAAGTTCATAATATAAGACTTCTCAGCTCTTATCCATTTTTTTTTGGAATGAATACATCATTCAATTTGGCAGACAGAATAGAATAGTAAAGATTTCATCGAAAACTTACAGCTGCTTGCCAAACAAACGCTAATAGAAAAAAGAGTACAGGTATGACAGGCATAACATCCACGATTGGGTTGAAAATGGCATAAGCTTCGGGTAATTTGGCGAAGAAAAAGCTAGTCGGACAAAGAACAGAATTAAAACAGATACAGGTTAAACTAAGTATATTAGGCATAACAAGCATTTCGTTCTTGTAGAGTAGATAATTGAATTTTGATTGAGTTATTTCTCTAAGGGAAAAAGCAAAAGAAAAGGTGGATTCAAAATCCTTTTTTCTTCGGATTTTCCAAAACACAAAATACCTCCTTGTATTCGCATTCTCAAATGAGAATGGAAGAAATTCGACTTTCATATAATATCTTAATAGAATTCCATGTAATGATCAATGCATTTTTTGGATTCTATATTATCTGCATGTCTAGAATCCTAGCAAGAAAATATGCCTCATTTTTTAAGTAATTGAAGTGGGATTGACGAATATTATATAAAAATAATACTGTTTATTAGTGTCGCATAAAACGAAATGAAATGGGGCGTGGCCAAGTGGTAAGGCAGCGGGTTTTGGTCCCGTTACTCGGAGGTTCGAATCCTTCCGTCCCAGATTTTTTCTGATGAAGCGAAAGATAGAATCGTATTGTGCCCCGCACGACACAAAAGTTTATTAAGGAGAATAATTATCTGTTATGAACTCGTGGATTAGATGCATTTCTAAGCATTCATTTTCTTTCTCAGAAAACAAAAAATAAAGTGTCAAGTCCAGTCAAATTTAATATCTTTATTTTATTTTCCTGAAAAATTTTTGTCTATCAGGCACATTCAGGATATGCCCCTACTAGTCATTACTGACTACTACTCATTACTCATATGTGTTTAGAATATGTGTTTAGAAAATAGATTAATAAAAAGGAGTCTAGATTAATTCAGTACAGGTATTGATTTGATTGCTCTAATAGGAAAAATACTTAAAAAAATCTTTCTTTTGTTATTCGAGTCGAAGAAGTATGAGAATTTTATAACTACCCAACCCAAAAACTACCAATCTTTTCATTGGCATAGCTTATTTGGTTAATAGTTAATTGTTTTTGTTACAGAAAAATATATTAATTAATTTCATTAATTCAACTTTTTTGGAGGTTGATAGTTTATTTGTTGGGGAAGAGTCGATCCTTCTCATTTCAGGATTGATCATCTTGAGTTCTCTGTTGAGAATGGAAATTCAATAAGAAATAAATCTTAAGCAAACTATTTTATTCCTCTTTTTCGAACTATGTTTCATTCATATGATAGAATATGGGTTTAAATAAATTGGATCTTTGCAGAGTGTTCCCCAAAAAATAATTATTTCTTTTATCCATATTTCTCCATAGATAGCAAGTTTGAATTAGTATACAAAAGCAATGACTATTCATGATTCCATCCATATTGGATCAATTCTCGATACCATTTTGCAATGAAATTAGAGGAATGTTATGGTAAAACTTCGTTTAAAACGATGTGGTAGAAAGCAACGTGCGACTTGAAGGACATGATCGATTGTGGATTTTGCTATCCATCATTTTCCATAGTAATGAAAATGCTCTTGGCTCGACATAGTTTGTTCTATTCGTCCCGAACCGAATTTGCGCTGGGTTGTTTGTAATGTAAGTAAATAGTACACGATGGAGCTCGAGAGGACAGAATTTCTTTTTTATCAAGGGAAAAAATCTAGGGTTAGTGAAAACTAATAAATTTGGTCAACTTTGTAAGTCTATCCTTAATATAGAAATCAAAAGGTTAAAATAAGAAAAAAGTCAAATTTTGGAAGATTGGAAAAACTTTTTCGTTTCGATTAAAAGTCTATCTGAATCATATTTGATTTCTATAGAAGAGTGAAATGCTTTATCGAAGGAAATAAGAAAAAAGAAAGGGTATGTTGCTACTCTTTTGAAAGAAAAAAGAATAGGAGTTCCCTAAGTAATGTCTAAACCCAAGGATTTCGCAAATCAAAGATAAAGGATTCCGGAACAAGTAAATACGATTTTCAACCGTCTCAACAATAGAATTAGATCGGAATAAGGAATAAAATTTAATTTGTTCGAGATGAGATAAAGAAAAGAGTTTAGAGACGACTCAAAAAATTTCGAAGGGTTTTTCTTTTGAAATCCGTCAGTAAAAATTAGCCAACTTGAGTCATGAGTATAAATGAAATTTTTTTTTTCTTTTCTTTAAGGAAATTTATGCAAGTCATAATCCAATTCGTATCTACTTGTATTATAGACAGAAATTAGAATCATTTTCTCGAGCCGTATGAGGAGAAAACCTCCTATACGTTTCTAGGGGGGGGGTTGTTTATCTACATCTATCCCAATAAGCTATCTATCGAATCGTTGCAATTGATGTTCGATCTCGAAGAGAAGGAAGAGATCTTCGAAAAGTAGGTTTTTATGATCCGATAAAGAATCAAACTTGTTTAAATGTTCCAGCTATTCTATATTTCCTTGAAAAGGGGGCTCAACCTACAAGAACTGTTTATGATATTTTAAGAAAGGCGGAATTCTTTAAAGATAAAGAAATAACTTTGAGTTAATTGAAGAACTAAATGAATAAAAATAAAAAAGTAGGAGAGGGTCGCTAGTACCCCTTAATTATTTAGACACAATTTGCCTCTTTCTTAGTCCTATTTTTTTTGCTGCATTTATGTCGTGCCAATCCAACAAAAGTCCTTATTTTATTTCCTTTTTGTATCTAATTGCATTGTATTTCCATTGACAAAAGTCTATTGAACAAATAGAATTTGTAGATAGATGGGTCTCTTTATCGTCACTCCATATTAGGTATTTCTGTCTACACTTCGCTCAAATGATAGGGTTGCCCCCCTTGCATATACTGTCATACAAGCATACAAGATTTTTTGATTTAAAGAAATCAAAATTGCCAAAAAAATGACAATTTTGCCATTGTAATTGGCTCCCCCTTTTTTACCCTTAGTGAAATTTAACCGCATCTGATCATTTTGGTATTTGAGTGTTTTTAATGGGTGATAACTCTTTCTTTTGATGTCTTGCTAATTCAATGTTTTAATAGGAGTGTCCGATGTAATTCCATCGATTTTTGGATTTCGATTGTATCTAAGAGATCCTATTTTATCCGGGTTGCTAACTCAATGGTAGAGTACTCGGCTTTTAAGTGCGACTATGATCTTTTACGCATTTGGATGAAGCAACAAATTCGTCCAGACTCTTGGTAGAGTCTAGAAGACCACGACTGATCCTCAAAGGTAATGAATGGAAAAAATAGCATGTCGTAATAAAATTAATTTCTTTTTTTTTTAATAAAAAAATTCCGATTTTCTGGGTCTAGTGAATAAATGGATAGAGACTGGCTCTAATTCTGGTAAAATAAAAAGCAACGAGCTTAACTTCTTAATTTGAATTGGAAGGATTCCCCAATCTAATTAGACGTTAAAAATGGATTAGTGCCTGATGCGGGAAAAGGTTAGGTTTTGCTATGAGTGGACCCTTTACTTTTTTTTAGAAATCCTAATTATTTTTGATTATGGATTGAAAAGGGATGTTATGAATTGAATGTGTAAAAGAAACAGTATATTGATAAAGAGACTGTATTCCAAAGTCAAAAGAGCGATTGGCCAGCAAAAATAAAGGATTAGTTCTTGTTTGTTTTGTAATTAGAACAAACCTAAACTAATTAGATAGAAAAGGAGCGGAAAAAGATCTATGGATTAGACTCCCTTTCTTTACCGGGTTTGTATTATGCAACACCTTGTTTTGACCATATTGCACTATGTATCATCATTTGATAAACCGAGAAATGCTTTTTTTTCTCTGATTCAAGTAGAAATACAAATGGAAAAATTCGAAGGGTATTCAGAAAAACAGAAATCTCGTCAACAATACTTCGTTTATCCACTTCTCTTTCAGGAATATATTTATGCATTTGCCCATGATTATAGATTAAATGATTCCGAACCTGTGGAAATTTTTGGTTGTAATAACAAGAAATTTAGTTCACTACTTGTGAAACGTTTAATTATTCGAATGTATCAGCAGAATTTTTGGATTAATTCGGTTAATCATCCTAACCAGGATCGATTGTTGGATCACAGCAATTATTTTTATTCTGAGTTTTATTCTCAGATTCTATCTGAGGGGTTTGCGATCGTTGTAGAAATCCCACTCTCGCTAAGGCGACTATCTTGTCCGGAAGATAAAGAAATACCAACGTTTCAAAATTTACAATCTATTCATTCAATATTTCCCTTTTTAGAAGACAAATTTTTGCATTTACATTATCTATCACATATAGAAATACCCTATCCTATCCATTTAGAAATCCTGGTTCAACTCCTTGAATACCGGATTCCAGATGTTCCGTCTTTGCATTTATTGCGATTCTTTCTCAACTATTATTCGAATTGGAATAGTCTTATTACTTCCATGAAATCAATTTTTCTTTTGAAAAAAGAAAATAAAAGACTATTTCGATTCCTATATAACTCTTATGTATCAGAATTTGAATTTTTCTTGTTGTTTCTTCGTAAACAATCTTCTT